TACAAATATGGTAATTTTCATTTCTTCAACTAATATCGATGGAGATAGATAAAGACACATGTGGATTAGTACAATTATTGGTAGCGTCATATTCAGGATTCCAAGAGATACTGCACTGAATTTTGCCTTTTCGATTACTCCCGATCCGTATAATGAAATCGAATCGAGTACCCTATCTTTCCCGGTAGCACATACACAAATGGAATTCTTATTTGTACGATACAAAATGAATTTAATTTCTTTGATAGAATCCTTTTAATCGGAAAAGTATCTTCTTTTTTAGCTCCGATTTTGTGTAACCTCAATTACTAGTTTGAATTTGAAACAATCTATCTCATTCAAATTGTACACTGAAATTTTGATATATTATATGGATCCCATTACTAATTCAAGTAAAGAGCATATTAATAAAATAAAAATCAAATAAGGACCCTGCTCCTCTTATAGGGGGAATGAAGAATCTTTTTTAAGGGTTTCCGCCGAAGAAAAAACAAACTCTAAAAAAGTGAATTTGGTAGAATATTCGATTTTTTTTTATACTGTACTAGGACTTATCTTTTTCACACTTTTTTTTTGTTTTCCAATCCAATAAGATTAGATCATTCAAAAAAGGAGCTTAGAACTCCCCCTTTCCCATTTCGCTTCTATTGTTTGTTTGGGTTTGTTTTGTTTGTAACCTATGTAAGTTTAAAGGCGATTAGATGATACTTATTCAGATGATTGTACAAGGAAGGAGATAGTTTTATAGAAAAGAAAGAATGGAAAAGAATGATAAATAAAGTAACAAAGTAATTCAAGTAAGGAAATTATCGATTGGGTCAGTCAGGAATCCATTTTTGGATTTGGTATGAATAAATGATCTTTCTATGTTATACTATTCAATTTTCGACGATAAATCGATTTGAGAGTTCAGATATTGTTATTCGTGATATTGATCTGATTCGATATCATCGAGATGGAATTCATCCCATTGAATTTAGAGGCGAAAGATTTTTCATCTCTTATGGGATTAAATCCCGAATTATTGTGAAGTAAAGAAAAATGAAAGGATGAGATTATGGAAGTAAATATTCTCGCATTTATTGCTACTGCACTGTTCATTCTAGTTCCTACTGCTTTTTTACTTATAATATATGTAAAAACTGTTAGTCAAAGTGATTAATTTGAATGAAACTTGACTTCTTAGTTCTTATCAATATCAAGAATTAACGAAATAAAATGAAAAGAATTCCAATTTTGCGTTTTAGCTGAAATGAGCGAACTAGAATCAGCAGGATTCTATGAGATCCGATAGTATGGTAGAAAGTAATATATATTACTTTCTACCATACTATCTATTTTTGTTATTCTAGTATAAAAAGTTGTACTGTAGAAAGATCTGGGCTTAATATAGATCAATTTAGAATGTCATCTTCATATTCATATATAGATAGATATATAGATAATAGATATTAATTATCTATATGGAATGTACATAAGGTTCAAATTTGATTTCTTTTCTTCATATATTTGATTTGTGTTGGTTCCAATTAATCTGGAATAGTTGAAAGGCGCCTTTTATTCTTATGATTCTAATTCCTGGATTTCTGATTATTTTCAATATGAATTCCGGAATCCATTGAAATAATCAAATCAAATAATCAAATCAATGAAAAGAAAAGAAAAAAAAAAAAAAAGAATAGTCGGGGTATGCATTAATAAAAGAAAATCAAGAAATCTTTTTTTAGCATTCCAAAGAAGTAATTGATTGAACAGTTGACAAATCATCCTAGGAAAGGAGTTTTTTTATAAAAACTTTTTCAGATTTCGACGAAAAGAAAAGGATTAGTAAACCCCGCCGATTTTCAATCTTTGAATCATGATATGAAATGAGTCAAGTCAATAAAGTATAGCATAAATCGAATAGAATAATAAAACAAATACTAAACTAAGCACTAAGTGCGCAATATGTGACTTCTCCAAGAAAATATCTTAGTATGCGTAGTATCCCGTTAGAGAACCACTATGTCTATTTATTTCCCGTGGAAAACCACTTAATTTAATAACTTTTAAATAACTAAAAAAAGAACTACTTTCTTTTGTCTTTGAACCGGAAAAGGCAAACAAATAAAAAGTAAAAAAGGTTCCGCTGTTCCTTATTGTCCATATATAATTCTGATAAGAGCCGGTTTATCGAAATAGAGAATTTAGGAAGAATTCGGTTGGAATAACTTTCCTATCATTTGTATTCTTTTTACTTTTGAAATATGAACACGGGAATCATTAAAATATTTATTTGATTATGATTGAAAGGGTATTATTCGGATATTATTCATAGAATAAATTACTCCACTCGAATCGAATAGAATTTGGAAATGAAGATATTTTGAATTCAATTTAAATATAAATAGTGAAATTGAAAATAGTGAAATTGAAAAGTCTTTGCAGAACGATCTATAAAAGAATTGATAGAGTTTCATTTCTCAACTCAATTAGTAGTATCCCTAGAGTCCACTTCTTCCCCATACTACGAGTGAAAGGGAAAATGTAAAGACTACCATCAAAGCAGCCCAAGCGAGACTTACTATATCCATGTGAATTATGGCCCCTATCTCTATGAATATGAAGGAATTTTGCTAGTCTTGTTTACTTTTTTCTATTATTTTTCACTAATATAATAATACTAATAATAGTCACAAATACTAATATTATTATCGCTGGCACAGAGTCAAAAAAAAAAAATGATTTTTCCAATACCATTGATGAAACAATCCAAAAAATCCAATTAATTAGAACCAATTAATTATAAGAAGTTCTTATATGATTGCTAGTAGAATCGGGAAAGATTAAGCGCAAACAAAATAAGCAGCGGCGCACTTGGAAGTATCAAGAGTCTTTTTCCTCCACTGCTTCTATTGGGGACAAATACAACAAGTTATATCAGCAAAATGGAATAAGGTATTTCGCGTCTTTTGTTGATCAGGCGACACCCGGATTTGAACTGGGGAAAAAGGATTTGCAGTCCCCCGCCTTACCACTCGGCCATGTCGCCAAGGCAATATAAAATAGAAATATAAACTTCTTTTTTTTTGTACTTGTATCTTGAATCCCATTTTTCTTAATCTTAATCCCTTTCCTAAAAAAAGTCCTTCCTTTTTTGGATTGGATCCATCTCTTTGATTCATTTTGTATAGTATGTCAAAACACGCACTATCTGAATTCTTTCTTCTTTCTATTGAAAGGAAAAACCAAATGTGAATTTTCAGTCACAAAAGCCAAAATTCAGGACAAATTGGAACCATTAACTATTGACTGAAAATTCATGAACGATTCTCGAATTTGAATCTAAAATTGTATTTCCCGAATGATATAAGAAAATCAAAATGGATATGTAACTATTCAGTATTGATTCTTTTCAATAAAAAAGCCTTCTCAATTTCAATATTTCAATTATAACAACAATTATGAGTATATGTAAACCCCAGAACATAAATTATTACACGTATATCTTTAATCAGATATCTTATCCGTCTATGATTCCTATAGAAAATAGATATTTTGCTAGAGCACGACATTCGCTGTACAGAATAGACCCGCAAAAAAAGGAAAGACATATATATATATAGATAGCTATAGTTCTATCCGCGTATGCTTAATAAAGCCTTCTTCTGCGCTTCAACGAACTTCAACGAACTCTATTAAAATAAAAAATAGATAAAAAAAAATATCTCACGAAAAAAGCTAAGTGCTAAAAAACCAACTTTATATTGTTTCTGATTATTTTATTGGTTTTTATCTCATCGAAGAGATCCAATCTCGAATTATTTATTTCACTGGTATCTAATTGTATTGGAATATGTAATATCATAAATAATAGTAGAAATTGAATCACTTTTTGTTATTCTATATAAAATTCCATAAGTCTAAGTTAAGTGGAATTTCTCAATTCTTTTCCAGTTGTATCTGTTGCAAATTCCAATTTGAGTAGAAAATGAAAATTCTCTTTATTCCTCCGTTCATACGTATTTCATATCATATATGGAGTTAGATAAAATTTTATGTGATTCTGTAAACAGAATATCCATTCCATCAGTGCTGGATCGATCCATATAATTGGTAATTGGATGAAAAACGATCCAATAATGGGATTTCTTTTTCAATAAATGGGAAATTAAAAATGCTTGGGGATGGAAATGGGGGAATGCCTACAATACCTGGATTTAATCAGATACAATTTGAAGGATTTTGTAGGTTCATTGATCAGGGCTTAGCAGAAGAACTTTATAAGTTTCCAAAAATTGAAGATAGAGATCAAGAAATTGAATTTCAATTATTTGTGGAAACATATCAATTAGTAGAACCATCGATAAAAGAAAGAGATGCTGTATATGAATCACTCACATATTCTTCTGAATTATATGTATCCGCGGGATTAATTTGGAAAAACAGTAGGGATATGCAAGAACAAACAATTTTTATTGGAAACATTCCTCTAATGAATTCCCTGGGAACTTCTATAGTAAATGGAATATACAGAATTGTGATCAATCAAATATTGCAAAGCCCTGGTATCTATTACCGGTCAGAATTGGACCATAACGGAATTTCGGTCTATACCGGCACTATAATATCAGATTGGGGGGGAAGAGTAGAATTAGAGATTGATAAAAAAGCAAGGATATGGGCTCGTGTGAGTAGGAAACAGAAAATATCTATTCTAGTTCTATCATCAGCTATGGGTTCGAATCTAAGAGAAATTCTAGAGAATGTGTGCTACCCCGAGATTTTCTTGTCTTTCCTGAACGATAAGGAAAAAAAAAAAATTGGGTCAAAGGAAAATGCCATTTTGGAGTTTTATCAACAATTTACTTGTGTAGGCGGAGGTCCAGTATTTTCTGAATCCTTATGTAAGGAATTACAAAAGAAATTTTTTCAACAAAGATGTGAATTAGGAAGGATTGGTCGACTAAATATGAACCAGAGACTGAATCTTGATATACCTCATAACAATACATTTTTGT